ATTTGACTTAAGTTTTATAAAACGAGTAATAATCTGGATTGTGAATTACTCAACTGAGTAATACTTGCGCAAATCAAAGATATTTATTTGTCCGTCTATTATATATATCCCAAGACTTTTGATAATAAAAAAACCCTTTATATTGGAAAAAGGGGGAGAACATAACTATCTTCAAAATCCTAATGCAAAAAAAGATAAATAGTTAGGGAGTGAAATAAGCTTATTGGGGATAGAGGGACTTGAACCCTCATGATTTTTAAAGTCGACGGATTTTCCTCTTACTATAAATTTCATTGTTGTCAGTATTGACATGTAGTACGGGACTCTATCTTTATTCTCATCCGATTAATAAGTTCTTCACAAGATCTATCAGACTATGGAGTTAGTGTGAATATTTTAATGAATAAATCTTGATTGATTCTGCTTTCAACTTTGAATGGATTCACAAGAATTCTTGCATTTTTTCATTTAATCTTCTAGATCTCTACTCTAAATATAGAATAAAGTATGGATTTATATATATAATATATATAAAAAAATACAGAACAGATTCGGGTTGTCATTAATCATTTCACTCCGTCGATTTTACCCCCCCTTTTTATGGGAATTTAGACGGAAGAAGTCTTATAACAACACAGCACAGTCAACCCAATTTGTTAGAACAGCTTCCTTTGAGTCTCTGCACCTATCCTTTTTTTCTTTTGAAAAAAGGAAACAAAAGGAGTTGGCTCAGGATTACCCTTTTTTTTATTCCAGGGTTTCTCTGAATTTGAAAGTTTTCACTTAGTAGGTTTCCATACTAAGGCTCAAGCCAATTAAGTCCGTAGCGTCTACCGATTTCGCCATATCCCCGTTGTATTTTACAAAATTAGGATCCCAATCTGATGTCCTCCCCTTCCTTACCTTTCAATTTTTTCGATTTTTTTTATACTGATTTATATACTGAAAATTCTCTTTTTTTCTTTATCTTATTTTATTTCTATTGCGAAGCCTATCAAATAGAAATAAAACAAATAGAAATAAAATAGAAATTGAATTTTGTCTAATATGAAATGATTCTATCATTTCTGTAGGTACAATTCAATATAGATGAATAGAGAGTATATATATGTCTCTTTCGCTTATGCAGTTTGTAATACTCAAAGGGTCGATTCTTTGGTTTTCGTCTTAGTTTCTTGAATGAAAATAGAATAATATTTTATTATGATCTGGATTTCATTTTTTGTTTTTTAGGTTTTCTTGGGGTAACATAACTAAAAAAATCGCTATTCATTATATCTATTTATGACATTTTTTTTCAAATTAATAGAACTCATTATATATTCTTTTTTTTTATAATAATATAATAATATATAATATAATTATATTATAATTATAATAATATTATAATAATATAATAAATTAATTAAAAATTTATGAACATTTCAATTTTACATAGAATCTGCTCTAGACGAAAAATCTAGAATCTCTAGAGATAGAAATAAACGAAATTCAATATTTATTTTTATTTGATTGGACCTATTTATTTATTTATTTAAAATTTTTTTATATAATTTATATCATAAAAGAATAAAAATGAATAAGCTTAAACTAAGATATAGTTTTTATGTATGTAGACTTTCTATGAGCCTGCTTAGCTCAGAGGTTAGAGCATCGCATTTGTAATGCGATGGTCATCGGTTCGATTCCGATAGCTGGCTTTTCTTTCTTTTTATTTGTTGTATTTTATTATTTTTTTTTTAATCTTTTAATCAAAGAACAAAAAAAATAATTAATTAATAATTATTAATAATTAAAGGGCACCCTTCGTCAAAAGGTTACTAATCTATAATGTCGTAGAAATTACCAACTATGAATAAAAGGAAAAGCAAAGGGTTGAGTCTTGCTATAATAAATCCTGAAAAAGACTTTTTCGTTTCCTTTTCTTTTTTTACTTATACTTAACATAGATTAATACAAAATTAAAAAGATAGAATATAAAAATGGGTTTGTATATCATATATACAATACAATACATCTCATTATTCATTGTATTGTAATAGTAATATAATAGTTCAGGAGATTTCGTTTCATTTCTCATTTAGTTTTAATTTAGGTTTGTTTGTTTGTAAAATGATATATAAATAATTTAAATATATATAAATAATTTAAATAAATAAATATTAAATTAAATAATATTAATATATAAATAATAAATAAATAATAAATAAGGAGTCTTTATGTCGCGTTACCGAGGACCTCGTTTCAAAAAAATACGCCGTTTAGGGGCTTTGCCTGGACTAACAAAAAAAAAGCCTAGAACCGGAAATGATCTTAAAACCCAATCACGCTCCGGGAAGAGATCTCAATATCGTATTCGTCTAGAAGAAAAACAAAAATTGCGTTTTCATTACGGTATTACAGAACGACAATTACTTAAATACGTTCGTATCGCCAGAAAAGCCAAAGGTTCAACAGGTCAGATTTTACTACAATTACTTGAAATGCGTTTGGATAACACCCTTTTTCGATTGGGGATGGCTCCAACTATTCCTGGAGCCCGCCAATTAGTTAATCATAGACATATTTTAGTTAATGGCCATATAGTAGATATACCGAGTTATCGTTGCAAACCCCAAGATACTATTACGGCAAAGGATGAACAAAAATCTAGAGCTCTTATTCAAAATTATCTTGATTCATCCCCCCCTGAAGAATTGCCCAAACACTTGACTCGTGACCCATTTCCATATAAAGGGTTAGTCAATCAAATAATAGATAATAAGTGGGTCGGTTTGAAAATAAATGAATTGCTAGTTGTAGAATATTATTCTCGTCAGACTTAGTCCTAACTAAAATACAAAGTATAAAAGTTCGGACAATTTGGTCTCTTTCTTTCATCAAAGTAAATTGATTTAAGGATTAAAGTGCTGGGTTTGATACCCATTTTATCCCACTCATATATTCTTTCCCATCTCGAATCTAACTGTTATAATAATGGTATTTCATTTCTTGTTGTTTGATATTTTACAGTTAAGAATGTTGGTGAATTAGGTCAAAGTACGGAAAGAGAGGGATTCGAACCCTCGGTAAACAAAAGCCTACATAGCAGTTCCAATGCTACGCCTTGAACCACTCGGCCATCTCTCCTACACAATTATTATGACTCAAAAACCGAAAAAATAGCGAACCTTTTAAAAAATATAAAATATTAAGCTTTAATATTTTCATATTTTGATAGGTATAACCAACCAAAGAATTCTATTCTATAACTAATAATAATAGAGTAAGTTTTTAGAAAAAGCTTTCCTCGAAGAATTCAAGTTAAAACAATGTTTTTTCGTTTTTTCTTGTGAAATTATCAAAATAGATATATTGAGTCATATTTGTTCAGACGATGTTCCTACCCTTTTTTAAAAATCTTAAATCAAATCGGATATAAAAATATCAGATAGTTATATTAATAATATTTCTATACAGTTATATATTTATATACACATATATACCTACCACCGAATTGGAACAAATTAATTGATTGATGAGTTTAAGTAAAAAAGAAAAAAATATAATTAAGTATAAGTTTTGTATCTTTATTTCATTTTTTTGTTTGGAACTTAATATGTTTTTATGTTATTTCGTACTGTACAAATCCTTTGTTTGGGGAATCCTTTTTCCACAAGAGGTAATGAGAATTCTTATAGAATGGATTGATACCTATGTCTAGATCGCGAATAAATGGAAATTTTATTGATAAGACCTTTTCAATTGTGGCCAATATCTTATTACGCCTAATTCCGACAACTTCGGGAGAAAAAGAGGCATTTACTTATTACAGAGATGGTGTGATTTGATTTTTTTTTTTTCTGCTTCTAGTTTGAGGAGAAAGACACATGATTTGAAATATAAAGAACAAATATTCTTATTCTATATTAAAAAAAATCGACGCTTGTTGAAGGTGAAGTTTAGAAATAGAACAATTCCTTCTGTCGTGTATCCCCGATTGATGCAGCCTCAAATACTCTGCTTCAATTATCAATTTGAGTATTAGTATTGAGCGGAAGGTTACACTTGTGTGTTCTGTATTACAGGTCAATCCTACTTCCTAGTAAGAAAGTCCCAACAGGCGGCATAGGGGAAAAAGCACTATACCTAGCAATCGACAACACGAAAGCTTTGTAAAAAATGACTTACTGATTCCCTTCTCTTATCTAGATTGGGACTAACAAGAATGGTTGGGACAACAAACATCCATCTCATTGGTCCTTTGGATACCCGTATAACCATCAAAGACTGTTGAAGTGAATATTTCCTGGAAATTAGGGGGCGTTGAGGACAAAGTAATTGTTGGAGCTATCTTTTTTATATTAGTATCAAGGCGTTTGATATTAGTACAAGTTCTTGCGCAAGAAGGTTGGCTAGAGATTTTTTGTAAAAACACTAGCCCCACTCAGTTCATAATGAGACTATTTCAACCTTGTGTATTATTCCGTGTATTTGTTTATTCTCATTATGCGTATTTAAAGGAGGAGCCGTATGAGATGCAAATTTCACGTACGGTTCTGGAACGGAGATTCGTTGAATCGAATGACGACCGTAACGGATGTTAGCTCAATCCGAAGGAAATTATGCAGAAGCTTTACAGAATTATTATGAAGCTATGCGACTAGAAATCGACCCCTACGATCGAAGTTATATACTCTATAATATAGGCCTTATTCACACAAATAATGGGGAACATACGAAAGCTTTAGAATATTATTTCAGGGCATTAGAACGAAACCCATTCTTACCCCAAGCTTTTAATAATATGGCAGTGATCTGCCATTACGTGCGACTATCTCCGCTATAGAAGGAAACAGAAGGAAAGGGTAAGACCCTCCTTTTTAGTAAATACTAAAAAAAATAGGCTCACTACATATACATCGTCTAAAATGCCGATTTTTTGAGCTGTAGGAAAGAAAGAGATTTCATAGAAATTTTAAAATATGAAGAAATTAAGAGATGCCTAGATACTTTTTTCT